CATAGAAAAGCAGGATGTCCATGACGTGTACGTGTCGGATGAACCAAATCCTCGTTGAATTTTATTTTTCCATTAGAAGGGGCTCGCACATGTTCTGCAGTACCCCCTGTGAATACTCCGCCGGTATGAAAAGTTCTTAATGTTAATTGAGTGCCCGGTTCTCCAATAGATTGACCTGCAATAATACCTACAGCTTCTCCCAATTCGACCAGGTCGTCATGAGCTGGACTTCGGCCATAACATAATTGACAAATCCACGACGTACTCCTACAAGTAAAGGGAGTTCGAATAGAGATTGGTTGTGCTCTAAAAGTTATGAATCTATTGACAAGTCCAACTCCAATATCTTGATTTCTAGTAGCAATGCATCGCGAACCTATATATACATGATCTGCTAATACACGCCCAATTAATGTTTGGATAAAAATCCTGTCCGCCATCATTCCATTTCGAGGACTTACAGAAATACCTCGGACGGTGCCGCAATCTGTTCGACGTACAACAATGTGTTGAACTACTTCAACAAGTCTGCGCGTGAGATATCCTGCATCTGATGTTCGGATAGCGGTATCCACAACTCCTTTACGGGCTCCGTAACAAGAAATAATATATTCTGTTAAAGAGAGTCCTTCGCGTAAATTGCTTTGAATGGGTAAATCAATCATTTGCCCTTGGGGATCCGACATTAATCCTCTCATACCTACTAATTGATGTACCTGAGATGCATTTCCTCTGGCTCCCGAAAAAGACATTATATGGACTGGATTAAAAGGATCGGTCATCCGAAAATTAGGATTCATTTCTTGTCGCAAATATTCACTTGTGGCATACCAGATCTCGATCGATTGACGTAATTTTTCTACCGCGTGTACATTCCCATAATGATGGTGTTTTTCCAAAATAAAACTTTGTTGTTCAGCGTCTTGAACTAGCCATCTTTTAGAAGGTATTGTTAAAAGATCATCAATTCCTAATGAAATGGATGCGGCGGTAGCTTGTCGGAAACCCAGAGTCTTTACTTGATCCAGGATATGTGATGTATATCCTATTCCATAGTGATCAATAAATCGACTAATAAGTCGTTTCATGGCAGTTCCGTCTATCATTTTATTGTGAAAGACCTGAGTGGGCCGTTCTGCCATCAGTACCTCCATATTGCGCTGAGTAGAATTTGACAATGGGTTTGAGTCAGTGATTGTAAAACTTCCTTTTCTAGATCTTGATTCACGTATAAATTCCGCAATTGCAATTATAGTCCTAGTTAACCCGGTGAGACTCGAATTCCCCCTGGTAGCATAGAATTACAACAGCCCTGCCAAAACCCCTGTATGGCTTCTTCTATTTCTCGATAAAGAGAAATATGACCGAGAGTGGTTCGAATATATATATAAAGAATTTCTTTTTTTATACTTCTTACTATTAGATAGTGTCCATAAATCTCATAATAGGTCCCCAAAGATTCATAGTGAATTTCGATGGGAATTTCTCTTGCAGCAATAACGCGTTGATCTAGTCGCCACCGCAGCCACAAGGGACTACCTAAATTGATGCGTTTTTGCCGATAAGCTCCAATTGCATCATAGGCATTAGAAAAAAAAGGTTCTTTTTTTTTTGTATACTTATAGTTATTATCTTCATTTTGATAGTTTATACGATTACATGGATTATACCTATTTACACAAATACCCCGACGATTTCCACTCGTTAAGAAATAGAGTCCACTAAGCATATCTTGAGTTGGTGCAGAAATGGGATCTCCAATAGTTGGAGACAAAAGATTCATATGAGAAAACATAAGTAAACGTGCCTCTGCTTGAGCCTCCAAAGATAAAGGCACATGAACAGCCATTTGATCCCCGTCAAAGTCTGCATTGAAGCCCTTACAAACTAATGGATGTAAACAAATAGCACGCCCTTCCACTAAAATGGGCAGGAATGCCTGTATGCCTAATCTATGCAGAGTAGGCGCTCTATTCAGCAATACAGGATGGTCATCCAGAATTTCCTGAAGTATTTCCCATACAATCGGTTTTTTTTTTCGAATTTGACTTTTAGCAACTCCGATGTTCGAAGCAAGATGTTTTCTAATTAGGTCACGAATTACAAATGCCTGAAAAAGTTCTATTGCTATTTCGCGAGGCAATCCACATCGATGTAATGAAAGTGAAGGGCCCACGACAATCACTGACCGCCCTGAATAATCAACCCGTTTACCAAGCAAAGTCTCGCGAACTCTTCCTTCTTTGCCTTCAATTACATCTGAAAGAGACTTGTAAACTCTATTATGATCATCCCTCATCGGTTGTCCGCAGATTCCATTATCAAGAAGTGCATCCACGGCTTCTTGCAGCAATTTTTCCTGAGATATTATTAATTCTTCTGGCGTAGCTATACTTGTTGTTAATAGATCTGTAAGAGTATTATTCCGATAGATAATTCTTCTATAGATTTCATTAATATCCGAGGTCACTAGTTTATCCTCATCTATATGATAGATTGG